AACAGAAAATAAATTTACTGAAAAATCAACATCAAGTTTTCTTTTTAAAGAGCACTCTTTATTTACTGAACAGGTAAGAATTGAGTCAGAAAATCGAAAAAAAGATTTGAAATTTCTATTTGATAGAGTTATAAATGACCCTAAAAATTATATTGGAATAACAGAAATAAGTAAAAAAGTTCCTCGATGGTCATATAAATTAAAAAACGATTTGGAACAAAAGGAAAGAGAAAATGATGAAAATGCAGTAAAGAATCATGAGATTCGGTTAAGAAAATTCAAACGTGTAGTTATTTTTACTGACAACCTAGAAAAAAATGATGCTTATACGACTACCAAAGATACTAATAACACTCATCAAAAAAAAGAATGGGCTTTGGTACGTTATTCACAACAATCAGATTTTCGTCGAGATATAATCAAGGGTTCTATGCGAACCCAAAGACGTAAAACAATTATTTGGAACCTTTTTGAAACAAATGTGCATTCCCCTCTTTTTTTGGACAGAATAGACAAAGACGTTTTTTTTTCTTTTGATACCTCCGAACTGATGAAAATATTTTTTAAAAATGGGATAGGGAAAAACGCAGAATTCAAAAATTTTGATTATACAGAAAGAAAGATAGAAGAAAGTGAAAAAAAACAAGAAGAGAACAAAATAAAAAATGATAAAAAAAGAGAGAAAACACGCATAGAAATAGCAGAAGCCTGGGATAGTTTTCTATTTGCTCAAGTACTAAGAGGTCTTTTATTAGTAACTCACTCTTTTTTTAGAAAAAATGTTGTATTACCGTCATTGATAATAGTTAAAAATATCGTCCGTATGCTATTATTTCAATTTCCCGAATGGTCCGAGGATTTTAAGGATTGGAATAGAGAAATGCATGTTAAATGTACTTATAATGGTGTTCTGTTATCAGAAAAAGAATTTCCGAAAAATTGGTTAACAGACGGTATTCAGATAAAAATCTTATACCCCTTTCATCTGCAACCTTGGCATAAATTGAAACCAGAAAAAACTTATAAGGATACAACAAAAAATAAAGAACAAAAAAATGATTTTTGTTTTTTAACTGTTTGGGGAAAGGAAACTGAACTTCCTTTTGGTTCTCCCCGAAAAAAATTTTCATTTTTTGAACCTATTTTAAAAGAATTAAAAACAAAAATTATAAAATGGAAAAGGAAAAGTTTTCTAGTTCTAAGTATTTTAAAAGAAATAACAAAATTTTTTCTAAATACCTCAAAAGAAATAAAAAAATGGGTTATTAAAAAAATTCTATTTCTAAAAGAAATAAGAAAAGAATTCATAAAACTAAATCCCATTTTTGGATTGAAAAAAATATATGAATTCAATGAAAACAAAAAAGAAAAAGATTCAATAATCAGCAATGAGCTAATTCATGAATTGTCCATTGAAATTCAATCTATAGATTGGACAAATTTTTCATTAAAAAAAATAAAAAATCTGACTAATAGAACAAACACAGTCATAAATCAAATACAAAAGATTACAAAAGAAAATAAAAAGGGAATTTTAACTTCAGATATTAGTTCTAACAAAATGGGTTGTTATGATAAAAGATTAGAACTACCCCAAAATATATTTAAAATATTAAAAAAAAAAAATGCGCGAGGAATTCGTAAATCGTATTATTTTATAAAAATGTTTATTGAAAGGGTATACATAGATATTTTTTTAGGTATCAAAAAAATTCCTAGGATTAATGCACAACTTTTTTATGAATCAACAAATCAAATTCTTAATAAATACATTTATAATAAATATATTTACAATAATGAAATAAATCAAGAAAGAATGGAGAAAAGCAATCAAAGTAGAATTCACTTTATTTCGACTATAAAAAAGTCACTTTGTAATATTTTTAATAATAGAAATAGATCACAAACCCTTTTTGATTTATCCTACTTGTCACAAGCATATGTATTTTACAAATTATCACAGCCTCCGTGTTTTAACTCATACTTATATAAGTTAAGATCGGCCTTTGAATATAATGGATCATTCCATTTTCTTAAAAACGAAATAAAAAATTATTTTATTGGATCGCAGGAAATATTTCATTCCGAATTAAGACATAAGAACATTCAGAATTCTGGAACGAATCAATGGAAAAATTGGTTAAATAGTAATTATCAATATGATTTATCTACGATTAAATGGTTTAGATTAATCTCCCAAAAGTGGATAAATAGAGTCAATCAACACTCTATAGAAAAAAGTAAACATTTAAACAAATATGATTCATATGAAAAAAACCAATTAATTAACCAAGAACAAAAAAATCATTTTAAGGCAGATTCATTATGGAATCAAAAAGAAAATTATAAAAAACAATATAAATATGGTCGTTTATCATATCAATTTATATCATATGAATCTATTAATTATGAAGATAAGAAGAATTCGTCTATTTATGGATTTCCACTCCAGGGAAATAAGAACCAAGAATTCTTTTATAATTACAGCGAGGATAAACGAAAATTAGATAATATGCTAGGGGGTACTCCTATCAATAATTCTAATTATCTATTCGAAGATGATATTATGGATATAGAAAAAAATCCGGATAGAAAATATTTTGATTGGATAACTTTCAGTTTTTGTCTTACAAAAAAGGTCGATATTGGAACCTGGATCAATATTGATCCTGACATGAATAGTCAGAAATATACTAAGACCAATAAAGGTTGGATTAACAATTCTCAAATAATTGATAAAATCAATAATAAAAGTATTTTTTATCTCCCAATTCATCAAAATAAAAAAAAAAAACTTTTGGATTGGATGGGAATGAATAACGAAATACTAAGTTGTCCCATATCGAATCTGGAACTTTGGTTCTTCCCAGAATTTGTGATACTTTATAATGTGTATAAGATTAACCCATGGGCTATCCCAATCAAATTACTTCTTTTAAATTTTAAAATAAATGAAAATGCTAGTGAAAATAAAAGTATCACGGGAAATAAAAAAAAATCTATCGAATTAGAAAACATAAAACAAGAAGAAAAAGAATCCCAAAAAGAATCCACAGGCCAAACAGATTTTGAATCATCTCTCCCCAACCCAGAAAAAGAAGTTGCAGAAAATTATGTCGGATCAAAGATCAAAAAAGAGAAAAATAAAAAAGAATATAGAAATAACACAGAAGCGGAGTTGAATTTCTTCCTAAAAAAGTATTTGCGTTTTCAATTTAAATGGGGTGGTATTTTCAATCAAAAAATAATGAATAACGTTAAAGTGTACTGTCTCCTGCTTAGACTGATAAATCCACAAGAAATAACTATATCCTCTATTCAAAGGGGGGAAATGAGTCTGGATATTCTAATGATTCAGAAAAAATTAACTTTTCCAGAATTAATGAAAGAGGGAATATTTATTATCGAACCGGTTCGTCTGTCTATAAAAAATGAAGGACAATTTTTTGTGTATCAAACCATAGGTATTTCGTTAGTTCATAAGAGTAAACATGAAATTCTTCAAAAGTACCTAGAAAAGGACCATAAGACTTCATCCAAATTTATTGTAAAACATCAAAAGATGGCTGAAAATAGAGACACAAATCTTTATGATTTGTTTGTTCCTGAAAATATTTTATCCCACAGATATCGAAGAAATTTGAGAATTCTAATTTGTTTCAATTCTAAGAATAGAAATTGGATGCCTAGAAATGGAGCATTTTGCAATGGGAAAAAGATAAACAGTCAAACTTGGGATAAAAACAAAAAAGATAAAAAAGAACGAATTAAATTAAAGTTCTTTCTTTGTCCGAATTTCCGATTAGAGGATTTAGCTTGTATCAATCGCTATTGGTTTGATACCAATAATGGCAGTCGTTTCAATATGATAAGGATACATATGTATCCGCGATTGATAATTCCTTAATGATACAATTTTCTTTCCGATATTTTCGCGATCTATGAAGACAAAAAGATATACACATTCGTTGTCTTACTCTTCCATTGTATTCTTAATACATGATTCGATAACGTATCAATTAGACTTCTAAATAATTAACAAAATCTTATAATTTTAGGTCTCACTTTTTATCTTTTCTTTTGTGAGTGCAGAAAGTCACCTTTATCATTTTATATATTGAATTCAATTTGAAAATGGGATTTATTCATTTTATTTGATAGAATTTTTAACAAAATGAAGATTATTGTATATACCCAATTAAAATGAATGGCATTATTATTATTGATCCATAAAAAAAAATATATATATAAGCATGGGAGAGGGGAGATATAAAATTCAATTTTATGGTCAAAAATTCATTCATCTCAGTTATTTCACAAGAAGAAAAAGAAGAAAACAGGGGTTCTGTTGAATTTCAAATACTCAGCCTCACCAATAGGATACGAAAACTCTCTTCACATTTGGAATTGCACAGAAAAGACTATTTGTCTCAGAGAGGCCTGCGCAAAATTTTGGGAAAACGGCAACGGCTGTTGTCTTATTTGTCAAAGAGAAATAGAATGCGATATAAAGAATTAATAAATCAGTTGGGTATTCGGGAATCAAAAACTCGTTAATTTTTAAAATTATTTTTTTTTTACATTATTTGAATTTGATTTCTAAGATTTTGAATTTTAACGAACCCTTTTCGTTTTTAACAATTCATGGAAGAGTGAATCTAGGAAAAACCTATGAATATACCGGCTACAAGAAAAGACCTCATGATAGTAAATATGGGCCCCCATCACCCATCAATGCACGGTGTTCTTCGACTCATCGTTACTCTAGATGGTGAAGATGTTGTTGATTGTGAACCAATTTTGGGCTATTTACACCGAGGAATGGAAAAAATTGCGGAAAACCGAACAATTGTACAATACCTGCCTTATGTAACGCGTTGGGATTATTTAGCTACTATGTTCACAGAAGCAATAACTGTAAATGGACCCGAACAGTTGGGAAATATTCAAATACCTAAAAGAGCTAGCTATATTAGAGTAATTATGTTGGAGTTGAGTCGTATAGCCTCTCACCTATTATGGCTTGGTCCTTTTATGGCAGATATTGGTGCACAGACTCCCTTTTTCTATATTTTTAAAGAAAGAGAATTAATATATGATCTATTCGAAGCTGCCACCGGTATGCGAATGATGCATAATTTTTTTCGTATAGGAGGGGTAGCGGCTGATTTACCTCATGGCTGGATAGATAAATGTTTTGATTTTTGCGATTATTTTTTAACAGGAGTTGCTGACTATGAAAAACTTATTACACGAAATCCTGTTTTTTTAGAACGAGTTGAAGGAGTAGGCATTATTGGTAGAGAGGAAGTAATAAATTGGGGTTTATCAGGACCAATGTTGCGAGCTTCCGGAATACAGTGGGATCTTCGTAAAGTTGATAATTATGAATGTTACGACGAATTTGATTGGGAAGTACAGTGGCAAAAAGAGGGAGATTCATTAGCTCGTTATCTAGTCCGAATTGGTGAAATAATAGAATCCATAAAAATTATTCAACAGGCCCTGGAAGGAATTCCAGGGGGACCCTATGAGAATTTAGAAATCAGATACTTAGATAGAAACAAGAATCCAGAATGGAATGATTTTCAATATCGATTTATTCGTAAAAAACCTTCTCCGGCATTTGAATTGCCGAAACAAGAACTCTATGTGAGAGTTGAAGCCCCAAAGGGGGAATTGGGAATTTTTCTGATAGGAGATCAGAGTGTTTTTCCTTGGCGATGGAAAATCCGCCCGCCGGGTTTTATCAATTTACAAATTCTTCCCCAGTTAGTTAAAAGAATGAAATTGGCTGATATTATGACGATACTGGGTAGCATAGATATCATTATGGGAGAAGTTGATCGTTAAAATGATAATTGATACAACAGAAGTACAAGATATCAATTCTTTTTCTAGATTGGTATTTTTTAAAGAGGTTTATGGAATTCTATGGGTTATTATTCCCGTTTTGACTCTTGTATTGGGAATCACAATCGGTGTACTGGTAATTGTATGGTTAGAAAGAGAAATATCTGCAGGGATACAACAACGTATCGGACCCGAATACGCCGGCCCCTTGGGAGTTCTTCAAGCTCTAGCAGATGGGACAAAACTTCTTTTCAAAGAAAACCTTCTTCCATCTAGAGGAAATACGCTTTTGTTCAGTATCGGACCATCCATAGCAGTTATATCCATTTTAGTAAGCTATTTAGTAGTTCCTTTTGGCTATCGTCTTGTTTTAGCGGATCTAAACATCGGTGTTTTTTTATGGATTGCCATTTCAAGTATAGCCCCTATTGGACTTCTTATATCAGGGTACGGATCAAATAATAAATATTCCTTTTTAGGTGGTCTACGAGCTGCTGCTCAATCGATTAGTTATGAAATACCATTAACTTTATGTGTGTTATCAATATCTCTACGTGCGATTCGTTGAGACATGAAATTTTCTACATTCCCTCCTTTCTAAAAAGGGACAGAACGACTTGAGTAGATTTTTTTTTATTCATTATTCAGATTGATGAACTAAATCAGATAGTTATATGAGTGAAAAAAAAAAAACGGCTTATACCTTCTTATAGCTTATATAAATAAGTAGTCAAAATTTTGAGTCTCATTTTCTATGTATAAGAGTTAGAACGTTGAGCGGAAATAAATATAAGCAGAAGATACCGTTCCCCCAAGATTGGTTGAGTTGATTAGTCATCCTGACTTGAAGCGGGCTCAAAAGATCAACCGTATTGAGTTTTCGCTATTGTTTGTATGTATTTTCATACATGTAGTACCATAATGGTCGATTGAACAAAAACGAGCGGATGGTTAGAAACACCAAGGTACACAAAGGATTAGTAATGGAGATTGGGTAAATTATCCCAAAGGAATTTTTCGCATAATCGAACAATAAAGTACTAATTGGGGCTTTAAATTTGTAGAAATGATCAGGCAGTACTCCCCACGATTTCGATCCAGAGTATACTCCTATCCGCCAATTAACTAAATGACTATTGGAAACGAAATAATCCCTTTTTCTTTTGTAAATCTCCTCTTTCTCATAAACAGAAAGAAGAAAAGTAACGAAAAAAAGAAAAAAAGTCTTTTTATTCTTTCCTATATATATAATTCCTATCAGAATTTATGAACTACTGTAATGTATTATTTTTTTTTTCGTAAGTGAAAGTGTAGGTTATTGATATTTTTACAAGGAATATTTTATTGAAGAATTAAGTTATTACTCAACCAAGAAAAATTGAAATGATTATTCAAAAAAGGATGAGATCAATTCAGAAATACTTTAATACTTTTTTTATTATTAAAGAATTCAAAAAAAAAATTTTTCTAATTATTTATGGTTTTCCTTTTTATGCTAATTTAATTAAAAAGAATATAGAATGAAAAAATAATAAATTAAAACATAACAGACAGAATTCAATTGGTCTAATTCGGGGCCGTAGGATCGATTTGTATATTATTTTATAACCATATCAAGATAAAATAATCCCAACCGGCCCTAAAATTTATTTATGGCCCTCAGGGAGCCGTATGAGATGAAAATCTCATGTACGGTTCTGTAATAGCGATGGTAACAGTGATGGTATCACCGACTATGATTATCTAATAGTTCAAGTACAGTTGATATAGTTGAGGCGCAATCAAAATATGGTTTTTGGGGATGGAATTTGTGGCGTCAACCCATAGGATTTATCATTTTTTTAATTTCTTCCCTAGCAGAATGTGAGAGATTACCTTTTGATTTACCAGAAGCAGAAGAAGAATTAGTAGCAGGTTATCAAACCGAATACTCGGGTATCAAATTTGGTTTCTTTTACATTGCTTCTTATCTAAACCTATTAGTTTCTTCATTATTTGTAACAGTTCTCTACTTGGGGGGTTGGAATCTCTCTATTCCATATCCATTTGTTTCTGATCTTTTTCAAATAAACACAAACTATGGAGTTTTTAGAGCAACTATTGGTATCTTTATTACATTAGCTAAAACTTATTTGTTCTTGTTTATTTCTATCGCAACAAGATGGACTTTACCTAGGCTAAGAATGGACCAACTTTTGAATCTTGGATGGAAATTTCTTTTACCCATATCTCTCGGGAATCTGTTATTAACAACATCTTTCCAACTCTTTTCGCTGTAAAGGAATATGCTATTCTCTTCGCTTAAACAAGAAAAATAAACATTAAATTATTAATATATATTTACAATATGTTCCCTATGGTAACAGGATTCATGAATTATGGTCAACAAACAGTACGAGCGGCAAGGTACATTGGTCAAAGTTTCATGATTACCTTATCCCACGCAAATCGTTTACCTGTAACTATTCAATACCCTTATGAAAAATTAATCATCGCGGAGCGTTTCCGCGGTCGAATCCATTTTGAATTTGATAAATGTATTGCTTGTGAAGTATGTGTTCGTGTATGTCCTATAAACCTACCTGTTGTTGATTGGAAATTGGAAACGGATATTCGCAAGAAACGATTGCTTAATTACAGTATAGATTTCGGAATCTGTATATTTTGTGGTAACTGCGTTGAGTATTGTCCAACAAATTGTTTATCAATGACTGAAGAATATGAACTTTCTACTTATGATCGTCACGAATTGAATTTTAATCAAATTGCTTTGGATCGTTTACCAATGTCAGTAATTGACGATTATACAATTCGAACAATTTCGAATTCGCCCGAAATAAATAAGTAAGGATTGTTGATTAAAGAAAAACTTTAATTACTAAGATTTCGTTTTGATCGAAAGAAATGAATTCAATACAAAACAAATAATAGGGCCCACATTAATTTACACCCTTTACTCTTAGTATTTAATTAGGAATTTATTATGAGTCATAATAATTTTTTTTCTGGTCGTGTCTCAATAAGGTCATGAAAAACATTTCAATTTATTTATCTCTTTTTTACATATAATGGATTTGCCTGGACCAATACATGATTTTCTTTTAGTCTTTTTGGGATTAGGTCTTATATTAGGAGCTATAGGAGTAGTCTTATTTACCAACCCAATCTATTCTGCCTTTTCATTGGGACTGGTTCTTGTTTGTATATCCTTATTCTATATTCTATTAAACTCCTATTTTGTAGCTGCTGCACAATTCCTTATTTACGTGGGGGCTATAAATGTTTTAATCTTATTTGCTGTGATGTTCATGAATGGTTCAGAATATTACAAAGATTTGACTCTTTGGACCGTTGGAAATAGGGTTACTTTTCTGGTTTGTACAAGTATTTTTATTTTACTACTGACTACTATTATGGATACGTCATGGTATATGATTATTTGGACTACAAGGTCAAACCAGATTATAGAACAAGATTTGATAAGTAATAGTCAACAAATTGGAATTCATTTATCAACAGATTTTTTTCTTCCATTTGAATTCATTTCAATAATTCTTTTAGTTGCTTTGATAGGGGCAATAGCCGTGGCACGCCAGTAAAAAAAATCTATAGAATTAGCAACAACAATCCAAACCTTATTCTATATTATTGCATCTATTTCTCTTTAATTTCAGATTGTTTATTTCTAAAATAGAAATCTTTTATTCGATTTATTATCAATAGATTTTTTTGTTCAGTACTTTTTCTATTCCAGTCAATTGAATCCGTTGAATTGTTGTTCATATTCTATTGAAATGAATCAAAATTGATAAGGAGTTGGTCAATGATGGTCGAACATGTACTTGTTTTGAGTGCCTACTTATTTTCTATCGGTATCTATGGATTGATCACGAGTCGAAATATGGTTAGAGCCCTTATGTGTCTTGAACTTATACTGAATGCAGTTAATATAAATTTTGTAACATTTTCTTATTTTTTTGATAGTCGCCAATTAAAAGGAAATATTTTCTCAATTTTTGTTATAGCTATTGCAGCCGCTGAAGCAGCTATTGGACCTGCTATTGTTTCATCAATTTATCGTAACAGAAAATCAACCTGCATCAATCAATCCAATTTGTTGAATAAGTAGTACTAATCACCAAACTTAGAATATTAATAAATTCGAATCAGCATATATTAGATAGAATCTAGAATCATGTTTACGAAAATGTAAGAAATCAAAGTATCTTGGCTCCTTTCCGTGGACCAGTCAAAAAGTAAATGGATTAAAAAATTCTGGTAATTTATTGATTCATCTGGTGTTTAAATATATGATTCTAAGTTTACTAGATCGAATTTTTATGGCGTTCAAAAAATTAATAGATCCAATGTCACACTCAGTAAAGATTTATGATACATGTATAGGGTGTACTCAATGTGTCCGAGCCTGTCCCACAGATGTATTAGAAATGATACCTTGGGACGGGTGTAAAGCTAAACAAATTGCTTCTGCTCCAAGAACAGAAGACTGTGTCGGTTGTAAAAGATGTGAATCTGCTTGTCCAACCGATTTCTTGAGTGTTCGGGTTTATTTATGTCATGAAACGACTCGAAGTATGGGTCTAGCTTATTAATACGTTCCAGAAAACTCTACTTGAATAGATTTGTTTGATTTTTTTTTACCTTTACCGACAAAAACCCGCGCTCAAAATAATATGAATATATATTTGAATAATTATTTTGAGCATGGGTTTTTCTAGTCCAAGCGTATCTTGTTTTTATCACGACTTATTTCCCTTGGTTAACAATAATTGTAGTTTTGCCAATAGTTGCGGGCTCTTTAATTTTCTTTTTTCCGCATAGAGGAAATAAAGTAATTCGGTGGTATACGGTATTTCTATGTATAATAGAACTCCTTCTAACAACCTATGCATTCAGTTATCATTTTCAATTGGACGATCCATTAATCCAACTGACAGAAGATTATAAATGGATCAATTTTTTTGAATTTTACTGGAGATTGGGAATAGATGGAATTTCTATAGGACCTATTTTGCTGACAGGATTTATCACCACTTTAGCTACTTTAGCGGCTTGGCCAATTACTAAAGATTCCCGTTTATTCCATTTCCTGGTGTTAGCAATGTATAGCGGTCAAATAGGGCCATTTTCTTCTCAAGACCTTTTACTTTTTTTCATCATGTGGGAATTAGAATTAATTCCCGTTTATCTACTTCTATCCATGTGGGGGGGAAAGAAACGTTTGTATTCAGCTACAAAATTTATTTTGTACACTGCAGGAGGTTCTATTTTTTTATTAATAGGAGTTCTGGGTATTGGTTTATATGGTTCTAATAAACCAATATTAAATTTTGAAACATCAGCTAATCAATCATATCCCTTAGTACTGGAAATACTTTTCTATATTGGATTTTTTATTGCTTTTGCTGTCAAATTGCCGATTATGCCCTTACATACATGGTTACCAGACACGCATGGAGAGGCACACTACAGTACTTGTATGCTTCTAGCTGGAATCTTATTAAAAATGGGAGCGTATGGATTGATTCGGATCAATATGGAATTATTGCCCCACGCCCATTCTATATTTTCTCCCTGGTTGATCATAATAGGCGCAATTCAAATAATCTATGCAGCTTCAACATCTCCGGGACAGCTCAAATTAAAAAAAAGAATAGCTTATTCCTCCGTATCTCATATGGGTTTCATAATTATAGGAATAGGTTCTATAAGTGATACAGGACTCAACGGAGCTATTTTACAAATAATTTCTCATGGATTTATTGGAGCTGCGCTTTTTTTCTTGGCAGGAACGAGTTATGATAGAATACGTCTTGTTTATCTCGACGAAATGGGTGGAATGGCTATCGAAATTCCAAAAATATTCACGACTTTCAGTATATTTTCGATGGCTTCTCTTGCATTACCAGGCATGAGTGGTTTTGTTGCAGAATTGATAGTCTTTTTTGGAATACTTACTAGTCCCAAATACCTTTTAATGACAAAAATACTAATTATTTTTGTAATGGCAACGGGAATAATATTAACTCCTATTTATTCATTATCTATGTTACGCCAGATGTTCTATGGATACAAACTTTTTAATGCCGCGAATTATAATTTTTTTGATTCTGGGCCCCGAGAGTTATTCGTTTCGATTTCTATACTTCTACCTGTAATAGCTATTGGTATTTATCCAGATTTTGTTTTTTCATTATCCATTGACAAAGTAGAAACTGTTCTATCTAATTATTTTTGTCGATAGTTTTCATGAGTAAACCAAAACATCAAACGAAAATTCTACGATTTTCAAATTCAAAATCGTTGATTGTACAATGAAAAATAAGCCTTTTTTCTTCTCTTACGTTTAAGCAAAATAAAGAACAAAAAGAAATTGGAATTCTACTTTAACCAAATGTGTAAGCCATCGAGAAACCATTACTTGAATCAAGTAATGGTTTCTCGATGGCTTACACGAAGTTTTCTGGCCTATGTTTATCTGATATATATTTATGCTGTCCTATTGTATGTTTGTATTTGTTAAGCCCTTTCTTCAATTCGAAGTTCATGTAAATGAACCATAACTATGCAACCCTATTCCTAATAGATTAACTCCAAAATAACATATCCAAATTATAAGAAAACCGATCGAAGCTACAATTGCAGAATTTACACTTTCAAAATTTTTATTTGTTCGAGTATGTAAATAAATTGCAAATATGGTCCAAGTAATAAATGCCCAAGTTTCCTTGGGATCCCAATTCCAATATGATCCCCATGTTTCATTAGCCCATACAGCTCCCGAAAGAATACCTATGGTTAAAAGGATGAATCCTAGGCTAATAATACGATAACTCCAAAGATCCAATTGTTGAATCAACTGAAATTGGTAATAATTTCTAGAAGAAAGAAAAAAGGTATTTTGTAAAATATTCTTTCTTTCGCCTACAAATTGAATCTTGTCAAAGGAAAATGGATCATTAAATAAATTGTTGCTTTTCCTAAAAACCCTTATGAATTTTCGAAATGTAATGACCAGAAGAGCTAGTGATAATAATGAGCCGCATAAAAGAGCTGCATATGCCAATATCATCATACTTACGTGCATCATTAACCAATGAGATTGAAGAGCGGGTACCAATATTACTGATTGAGAAATTTCGGTTAAAAGACCTGAAGTGACAAAACCCTGGGTAAAAATAACACTTGGCGCGGTTATTGCGTTTAAATTAAAACGGTTTTTTTGTTTTTTAAAATACGGAATCAGATGAATAATGGAAAAACTCCATGAAAGAAAGATTAATGATTCATATAAATCACTTAATGGCACATGTCCAAAATAAATCCAACGAGTCAATAATAATCCTGTTATACAGAAAAAAGTAATCATCATGCCCTTTTTCGATGAATCATATAGTTCTACTATTTCATCACCCAATAAGGTTATCAAATGAATTGTAATTACAATTGAACCGATCGAAAAGGATATATGAGTTAATATATGCTCTAAGATTGAAAATAGCATAGGAATTTTTGAAATTTAAAAACGTAGGATCCCTTAATTATCACTCAATTATAGGAACGGAAGTCGTAAATTGAGTTCATTCTAGGACTTACTCTTTTAGTAGACGCCATGCCGCCACTCGGACTCGAACCGAGATGCTCTAGCACTGCTTCCTAAGAGCAGCGTGTCTACCAATTTCACCATGGCGGCTTACTCGAAATCATAATAACCTATTTTTATTTAATCGTCGAGATTCAAAGAGTCGATCCAATATATATTATTTTAGGAGGGGTCAAATTAATGAATAAAAACCTGTTTAAAATTTTTTAATTTGACCATAATGTTTTTCATAAGAATCTTTCTTTTAATTGTTCTAATTACATGCTGGTTTTTGTTAACTTAACAATGTGCTTTTTCATAATTTATTAACTTATGCGCCACTAAATGGAGTTCTTGTAACAAGATAGTTCTGACTCCAATTCATAGATAAAACTCAAAAAAAAAAGAGTTCTTTCTAATTTTTTTTTATGATTCATTTGTCATTTATTTGATTTTTTTTAATATCTTTTGCCATGTAAAAATAGGATTTATATATATCAGAATTTTTTGAATTTTCTTTTAATGATAGACCGAAGATATTAGATTTATGTAAATATGCATCATTTTAGATAATCGGCAGAATTTTCGTTATGCAAAGGGTTTGTTTAAGATTTATCAAACACATTTTAGATTGTTAGGCATTCAGCCAAGCATATTCAAGCCTATTATATAGTAAACATTTTTGTAGCATTATTATAATTGTAGCATTGCTGCACTTAAAAAAAAACTTTTTTTATCAAATTAAAAAAAAAAAAATTGATGGGGAAAATCCCCACCCTAAAAATGATAAAACATACTAAAAATAAAGGTAGGAAGGTCAAACCTTGTACTTACGTTTATTTATTTTTAATATTTTTTATATTCTAAAAAGAAAATAATAAATAAAATAATGAAAGCTATTTAATACACATATATTTAGAAAATTATATTCGCTACTATAATATACTAATGGAATAACATATATATGTTATAATAAAATACATGAATTATTGTTTTCAAAATGATAAACACCTTCCAATTATAAACAAATTTTAATAGACGACTTTTCGAGCCGGACCCATTCTGATTTTTCTAATCTTTGATCATTTATTTGTTGTACAAAAAAGAACTTTTTGAACTCCTCGTAGAAAGAGATTTCGCTAACGAAAAGGCTTTTAATGCTGCCCAATATGCTTTACCTTTCCAAATATTTTTACGAATCTGTTTTTTTGATATAGAGGTGCGTTTTTTTGGAACTGCCATTCAAAAATTCTAATAGCTTATTCATTGTTATAGTTGGATGTCAAAGACATCTATTGTTCAAAACCAACTGTTCTTTACTATGAATTATCTGTCTATTTATTTTCTATATTGTCTTCCTTGACCCCCAATATGAATATAGAAAAATTTTCTAATGTTCTAATGCTATTAGAAATAAAAAAAAAAAACAGATTTTTTTATTTAAATGAAATAATATTTCCAATACTCAAAAGAATTTTGATTCTATGGAATCGAATCAATTTTATACAATGTCTGTAAGAAATAAGAATTAGCACTTAATTGCTACTCTTATATCTTTATTCTAATCTATAGATTCTATTGTGTCATAGAAATCGAATTGATTGAAGTTTGTAAAATATATACAAAAAAGGGTATTTGCTTTGTCTATTATATTTCTTCCCCCATCCTACATTTATACACGGAATAAAATACATCGAAATGCTTTATAACCCAAACCCCTATGCTTATTAATAAAAAATTTGAAAAACTTTTTTTTTAATGAGTTATTGAGATTGATTCTAAGTAGCACATCCAATTGAAATTCATTCCAAAATTGGAATGAAACTAATCATTAATCAGTTACAAGATATAAGATAGATGATTTTATCAAAGTTTTTTGAAAAATTTCTTTTTTGAATTTTCAAGTAAAGTAATGTGTTGGATATTATAACATAGTTTGGATATTCTAGTATTTCCTACAAATAGGAATATCTTTTATTGGAATAATTGGTTACTGATTTCGCCGAAAAAAAAAAAACTTTCGAATACCTTTTGAAAGTATATGAGTTAAATTATGGTTCTTTATGATTCCTATCCCAATCAAATACACTTTTAGTGTAATTATTTCTTCTTGATCTATAGATAGAAATAAATTATTGTAATATGTGTAAGAATAATTAATTATTATTGACATTTTCATATTTTGTTTCTTCATACAATTATATTTCATTATAAAAAAAATAAAAGTACGTATGTACATATTTAGTTTTCACCAGTAATTTTTCATTTGAGCAATTCTAACCCTTTGATTTGAAATATTTGAGAAAGATTCAAAATCAATTAGGGCTGGAAAATTCTATTTTAATTTTGTACATCTTAATTTTTTATTAACTGAACCCTTTCAAAAGAACTAGGCGCTGGTAAATAAGAAATAATTAATAAAAATATTTTTTTTTATGGAATATACATATCAATATTCATGGATCATACCTTTCCTTCCACTTCCAGTTCCTACGTTAATAGGAATAGGACTTTTCCTTTTTCCGACAGCAACAAAAAATTTTCGCCGTATATGGGTTTTTCCTAGTGTTTTATTGTTAAGTATAGTTATGTTTTTTTCAGCCCATCTATTTATTCAGCAACTAAATAACCATTCTACCTATCTATATGTATGTTCTTGGACCCTCAATAATGATTTTTCTTTAGAATTTGGTTACTTGATTGATCCACTTACTTCTATTATGTTAATATTAGTCACTACTGTTGGAATTATGGTTCTTATTTATAGTGACAATTATATGTCACACGATCAAGGATATTTAAGATTTTTTGCTTATTTGAGCTTTTTTAATACTTCAATGTTGGGATTAGTTACTAGTTCGAATTTGATACAAATTTATTTTTTTTGGGAATTGGTTGGAATGTGTTCTTATCTATTAATAGGTTTTTGGTTCACACGACCTGTTGCGGCGAATGCTTGTCAAAAGGCGTTTGTAACCAATCGTGTAGGGGATTGGGGTTTATTATTAGGAATATTAGGTTTTTATTGGATAACGGGTAGTTTAGAATTTCGAGAGTTGTTTGAAATATTGAATAACCTGGTTTCTAATAATGAAGTTAATTTTTTATTTGCTACTTTGTGTTCCTTTTTATTATTTACCGGTGCTGTTGCTAAATCTGCCCAATTTCCCCTTCATGTATGGTTACCTGATGCTATGGAAGGACCTACTCCTATTTCAGCTCTTATACATGCGGCTACTATGGTAGCAGCAGGAATTTTTATCGTAGCCCGGCTTCTTCCTCTTTTCATAATTATACCTTACATAATGAATCTAATAGCTTTGATAGGTATAATAACATTACTTTTGGGAGCCACCTTAGCTCTTGCTCAAAAAGATATTAAGAAAACTTTAGCTTATTCTACAATGTCTCAATTGGGTTATATGATGTTAGCTCTCGGTATAGGGTCTTATCAAGCCGCCTTATTTCATTTGATTACTCATGCTTACTCAAAAGCATTGTTATTTTTAGGATCCGGATCCATTATTCATTCAATGGAAACTATTGTTGGATATTCTCCGGATAAAAGTCAGAATACTATTCTTATGGGCGGGTTAAGAAAACATATACCAATTACAAAAACCGCTTTTTTATTAGGGACTCTTTCTCTTTCTGGTATTCCCCCCCTTGCCTGTTTTTGGTCCAAAGATGAAATTCTTAACGATAGTTGGTTGTATTCACCGATTTTTGCAATAATAGCTTGTTCCACAACAGGATTAACTGCATTTTATATGTTTCGAATCTATTTACTTACTTTTGAGGGTCATTTAAACGTTCATTTTCAAACTTACAGCGGCAAAAAAAATAACTCATTCTATTCAATATCTTTATGGGGAAAGGAAGGAAGAATAAAAAATAATTTTAATTTATTACCTTTAGTAAATTGGAAAAAAGCATATCGAGTTGATAAGACTGTAAAAACAAAAACTATGACGCAGTCCTTTATTACTATTTCTCATTTTGGTACTACAAATACTTTTTCGTATCCTCATGAGTCGGACAATA